TCTCATGATTTTTCATTGTTAATAACGTTAATAAACAAAAATTTTTGTTAATTATTTTCGAATCTTCTTTACCCCATAGAGATATTGAATAGAAGGGGGTATTTTTTTTGCCACTGTAATTTTGAAAATGAACGTTTAAATGTCCTTCAAAAGTAAGTAAATAGATTCGAAACATATAAAATGCGGTTAATCCCGCTGTAAACCAAGCTATTATTGCTAAAATTGGTGAATACAACCAAGTATCGTTAAGAATTTCATCTTTGGACCAAAAACAAGCAAGAGGCGGAATACCACAAAGAGAAAGTGTACCTAATAAAAAAGAAATTTTGGTAATTGGGACATGCTTTGTTAAACCCCCCATAAAAACCATATTCTGACTTTTATTTGGAGAATATCCAACAAGAGTTTCCATTGAATGAATAACGGATCCAGATCCTAAAAACAATAATGCTTTCGAATAAGCATGAGTAATCAAATGAAATAAAGCACTTCGATAAGACCCCATACCTAGAGCTAACATCATATAACCCAATTGAGACATTGTGGAATAGGCTAAACCTCTCTTAATATCTTTTTGAGCAAGGGCAAAAGTAGCTCCGAATAATATTGTTATTACTCCTACCAAAGAGATTAAATTCATTATGTGAGGGATGACTATGAAAAGAGGAAAAAGCCGAGCTACAAGAAAAATGCCCGCGGCTACCATAGTAGCAGCATGTATAAGAGCCGAAATAGGAGTAGGTCCCTCCATCGCATCCGGTAACCATACATGAAGGGGAAATTGTGCAGATTTAGCAACCGCACCGGCAAATAATAGAACGGCACACAAAGTAACAAATAAAAAATTGACTTCATTATGATTATTAGAAATCAAGTTATTGAATATTTTGAATAAATCTCGAAATTCGAAACTCCCTGTTATCCAATAAAAACCTAAAATTCCTAATAATAAACCAAAATCCCCAACACGATTAGTTACAAATGCCTTTTGGCAAGCATTTGCCGCAACGGGCCGTGTGAACCAAAACCCTATTAATAGATATGAACATATTCCGACCAATTCCCAAAAAATATAAATTTGTATCAAATTAGAACTAGTAACTAATCCTAACATAGAAGTACTGAAAAAACTCATATAAGCGAAAAATCTCAAATATCCTTGATCATAAGACATATAATTATCACTATAAATAAGAACCATAATTCCAATAGTAGTGATTAATATTGACATAATAGAAGTAAGTGGGTCGATCAAGTAACCTAATTCTAAAGAAAAATCATTATTGATGATCCAAGACCATACATATTGATAGATAGAACTGCCATTTATTTGCTGAATAGACAGATTGATCGAAAAAATCATGACTATACTTAACAAAAAAACACTTTGAAAAGCCCACATACGGCGAAGACTTTTTGTTGCCGACGGAAAAAGAAGAAGTCCCGCTCCTATTAACATAGGAACTGGAAGTGGAAGGAAAGGTATTATCCACGCATATTGATATGTCTGTTCCATAAAAAAAGTTTTTTATTCTTAATTAATTGTTTCCGTTTTACCGGATCCTACCCCCTTTCAATTTCAAAACAAAAGGGGTCAATAAAAAAAATCAAGAGATGTACTAACTTAAAGATAATTTTCGGATTTTATATATTCTTACTTATTCTGAGTCTTTCCAAAATACTTCAAATATTAAAATAAAGAAGTTACAATTGGGCAAATGATATGACCAACTTGCTCATAAAAAGCGATATTAACTAAGATTTTCTTAAAACAACGAAAATTAAAATTTTCATTATTATTAGATGACTTTATATTCATAAAGTAAGGATAAAAAATTACACGAAAAAAAGTACTTGATTCTGATATGAATCGATATGAATCATAGGATTCACTAAGTTAAAAAATTTGTACTAATCTCGCTTTTTAGTTAGTTTGTTCCAAATCATTAACTAGTTTCATTATGAAATTGATTGATTATTTTCCATTTCAATAAAAAAAATTTATAGGAAACGCTATAATATCTAACATTTTATATAAGATTTATTTTTATATTTATCAAAAGGGGGTAAAATCAAATTAATAAAAAAAATCACTAAGATTTCTTTTACCAAACCATGTATCTTTTAACAGATTAATTACTTTAACAGATTAATTACTTTAATGATTAGTTTGATTCTAATTTTAAAATGGAATTGGGGAGTATTCTTTCCTCAAGTTTGACCAATTAATAGAAAAAATTAAAGTTTTCATAAGGCAATGGGTTCTTAAATCCCTCGGTGTTTTTTATTCTGTGTTTTTTATTCTGTATAAATGACATGTAGAAAAAAAATGGACAGAGCTCAAAAAGGAAGGTCCTTTTTAGATTATTTGTCTCACCAAATTAAATTTCTATAGTACAACAGCGGATTCTATAGAAATAGATGTGAATCATAAAGAACAACAAATAAAGATAAAGATACGAATCAATAAAACGAGTCTTTCTTACGAATATTCTATGTA